TCTGAATCTTTCTACCATACTATCTACTATTGTTATTGTAGTGTATATAAGGTGTATTGTAATCCGGGTTAATTTAATAGAGATCAATCTACAATAGTATCGTCATATTCCTATATATTGGTATATATCGATATCAATTACATATTATATATAATGTATATAGTGCCCCCCCAATTCTATTTCTTTGCTTTATCCATCTGTCTTGTATTTAATTTGTGTTGATTTCAATCAATTTGAAATAATTGAAAAGCGACTCGTACGATTCTAATTCCTGGATTGCTGATTATTTTCAATATGAATCCCGATCAAAAGAATCAAGGGCCTCTTCGATGGGTATAATAAAATAAAATAAAGTAATCTTTTTATTAGCATTCCGACGAAGAAGTCATTGATCGATCAGTTGACATATGATCTATGGAAACTTCTTCGGATTTCAAAAAAAAAGGGGGAAAGGATTAGGAAACCTCTTTTAACGTTTGAACAGTGGGTTCAATAAAACAAGTACAACATAAATAAAATTTCCAAAATATTAAAACAAACGGGAAGTGCGCAATATGTGACTCGCCCAAGACAATATTTTAGTCTGTGTAGTATCTCGTTAGAGAACTACTATGTCTGTGTTGTTTCCGATAGAAAATGTGTATCTACGTAATGTAATAACAGAACTATTTTCTCTTTGAATAAAGGGAAACAAAAAAGTAAAATAAAAAAAGTGCAACTCTTCCTCACGGTCCATATCTAATTTTAGTAAGAGTCGGTTCATCGAAATAGAAAATTGATCAAGAATTCAGTTGGAATAAATTTACTACCATTTGTATTTCTTTTACTTTGTATTCTTTTTACTTTCGAAATACAAACACGGAAATAATTGAAATATTTGTTTGATTGAAAGAGTATTCTTCATATATATTATTCATAAACTATATTACTACACGAAAACCCAAGAGAATTTTGAAATGCAGATATTTTTTTATTTCTATTTCAATTTAAAAATTGAATTTTAAATTGAAATAGTGTTGAAATAATGAAATTTCAACTAAAAAAAGCTTTTCAGAACTGAACGATTTATAAAAAAAAATTGATACAGTTTAATTCCTAAACTCAATTACAATTAGTAGTACTTCTAGAGTCCACTTCTTCCCCATACTACGAGTGAAAGGGAAAATGTAAAGACTACCATTAAAGCAGCCCAAGCGAGATTTACTAGATCCATGTGAATTATGTCCCCTATCTATGAAGGAATTCTTGAATTATTGTTCACTAATAAATAATAGTGGAATCACTGGCGCAGAGTCAAAAATTCTGACCTAACGTCGTTGATGAAACAATCCAATAAATCCAACTCTAACTTATAAGGGGTCTTATAAGATTTCTAGTATAATCAGAAAAGATTAAGCACAAGCAAAATATGCGGAGACCCCCTTGGAAGTATCAAAGAAATGCTACTAATATGTAGAAATACTAAAAATTATGTAGAAATACTAAAAATTTATTCTTTCTTTTGTTGTCCTTCATTAAGTTAAGTAAAAAGTCTAAAAAAATAGAAGAAAGGTAGATCACTACCCAACCCATACCCTATTTCTTTCCCATTTTGTTTTGATCTAATCCTTACCGTCCCTTATTGTCTCTATGAAACAATCGGAGGACGCCCTATTATGTTCTGTTCTTGACTAGGAAAAAAGAAAAAAGGTATAGTATATAAGGTATATTAAGTAAAAGCCAATTACTCATTCAATCGAATTAATATTGATTGAATGCCGGAGTACTCAAAGACTTTGATGAATATGTCTACAAAGTATCTTCTGGCCTTTCCGCAACTAAAAACGGAATTTGATTTCCGTCCTGCTATCCAATCTAATTCAAAACCCGGCCCGTAGACACTCCGTTAGTAATGGAAGGACTATCACGATTTATCAGTTTCCTCCGTTTGCTTCCGCCGGAAAAATTTCCCAAATTCTATCAGCAAAACAGAAGAAGGTATGTCAATTCTTTTGGTGATTAGGCGACACCCGGATTTGAACTGGGGAAAAAGGATTTGCAGTCCCCCGCCTTACCGCTCGGCCATGCCGCCAAAACGATACCAAATCAAAATCTATCAAAAAATTATCCTTTTGTCTTCTTATTTATTGTACTTGTATTTTGAATCTTAATCCCGTTTTCCTTAATTCCTTTTCTAAAAGAAATCTTTCTTTTTTGTTTGAGTTGGATCCATCCCTTCGATTGATTGTATAGTATCTTAAAACCATACAATCTCTAAAAATTTCCCTTACTTTTCTAGTGAAAAACAAAATTTTTATTTTTCAGTCATAAAAGAAAAAATTCAGCACAAACTGGAACCGTTAACTATTATATAATTCATGAATGATTCGTAAATTTGAATCTCAAATTGTGTTTCCTTAATGATATAAGAAAATAAAAATTGATACAATCAGTATTGGTTTTTTTATTGAAAAAAAATCCTTCGCAATTTCAATTATAACAGCAATTCCGGGTATATATA